AATGTTTTTTTTGTGTATTTAATATATAAATTAAAAAGTTTTTGTTTGAAATGTTAAATGTGCAATTTCTCTCTAAGTGTAAAAATTTGGGTATTGATTTCTTGGAAAAATCCTTAATTTGTTAAAGTTTTGTTTAATATAAATAATTTAATCTAATAATATTACATTTAATTTCATATATCATTATAAGGTTATTTATTTATTATTAAAATATTATTATAATATATATATTTATCAAAAAGTATAGATACTTATTTTTTTAGGCAAAAGAAATTATTATATATTAATATATTTATAGTAATGTATATCTATATTTATGTTATATATATAGGATATAATAAATAGAATTATTTATCTAATACTATACTTATTTTATAATAGTAAGTTATATTAATTATAATGATATAATTATCTAATTTATAGTATTAAATCTATTAATATAATTATATATATATATTAAGTAAGCATATTTACTTGAATACTAATACGTATTATATTAAATTATTCAATGTATTAGATTAAATAGCTTATATTATATTAATCTTTCTTATCCATAAAAAAAGAAAGATTAAATAGAAGAATAAGTTAATCCAACCTTTATTAGGAGAGAATGTACCGTTTGTATCTTAGATTATATATAAGAAGAAGTTGTTGTTGAGTTTGAAGTATACTCTTCTAGATTTATTTCATTATTTATTATAATGGTAATTTTAGTTTTCTTAATATTTTTGTAAGTTTATAATTGGGACAGGACGTGCAAGCGCTATCAGCTGGCCTGCAACGTTCGCCTGATGATACGCCACGGGACTTCTGAAGGAAACTCAAAGAATTTATAGTATAATATCTATTAATATAATTATATATATATATTAAGTAAGCATATTTACTTGAATATTAATACATATTATATTAAATTATTCAATGTATTCGATTAAATAGCTTATATTATATTAATCTTTCTTATCCGTAAAAAAAGAAAGATTAAATAGAAGAATAAGTTAATCCAACCTTTATTAGGAGAGAATGTACCGTTTGTATCTTAGATTATATATAAGAAGAAGTTGTTGTTGAGTTTGAAGTATACTCTTCTAGATTTATTTCATTATTTATTATAATGGTAATTTTAGTTTTCTTAATATTTTTGTAAGTTTATAATTGGTTTAGTGTTAATTTTAAGGATGAATATTCATTTGTTTATGAAAATTAGAGAAGTTGTTGTTGAGTCTGGGTTATATTCTTCTAGATTTATTTCATTATTTATTATAATGGTAATTTTAGTTTTCTTAATATTTTTGTAAGTTTATAATTGGTTTAGTGTTAATTTTAAGGATGAATATTCATTTGTTTATGAAAGTTTTATTCTTGCTTGTTTATTCACTATTTCTTTATATTATATGTAAGTTTTGTTTACTTAATGTATCCTATTTGCAGTAATTTTATTTATTAATCAAGTGATTTTGGAATTAGTAATTGATTTAGTTTTGTCTAATTTCGTGCCAGCAGACGCGGTTACACGATTTATACAAGTGAATATTATTGATTAATCAGTTAATTAAAATTTGAGAAGGGAGTTATTATAAATTTATAAGGTGAAATATTAAATTTTAAAAAATCTCTTTTTATGAATCTGTGAAACTTAATTAATAAACTAGGATTAGATACCCTATTATTTTAAGTGTTAATAATTCTTATCAGGGTATTAATAGTTAAGTTCTTTAAACCCAAAGAATTTGGCGGTATTTTATTCCATTTAGAGGAACCTATCCCGTTATTGATAATACACGATTTATTTTACTTAATTTATTTGTTTGTATATCTCCGTTATCAGAAGATCTTTTTAGAGTTTTAATTTTCTAGCTTTTAGATTTTAAAATATTTCAGGTCAAGGTGCAGCTTATAGTTAAGAGGTGGTGGGTTACAATAAATTCTTGTTTATACGGATTTTGATTGTGAAAAGATTAATGAAGGTGGATTTAATAGTAATTTGATTTATTTAATTCAATTGATATTGGCTCTGGAGTGTGTACACATCGCCCGTCACTCTCATTATTAGTTATTATACTTAAAGGTTGTTAGTTTTAGAATTAGATGAGATAAGTCGTAACATAGTAGATGTACTGGAAAGTGTATCTAGTAAGATTCAAGATAAGGCTTATTAGTAAAGTATTTTATTTACACTAAAAATTGTTCTGTGCAATTCAGAATGTCTTGATTATTATTTATATTATGATTATTTTTAGTTTATTTTATTTTTTAATAAAAATAATTTTAGGTTTTTATGTCTTAGTATATTTTATGAAATTGATTATTTTAATAATAGTTTATGAGTAATGTAAATGAATTATGAAATATTATTTTAATTTATTAAAGTAGATTTAATTTATTGTACCTTTTGTATCAGGGTTTATCAAAATTTTAGTATATATTTACTTATCTCGATTTAGGTTGATTTACGAGTAAATTTTAGTTAATGTATTATAGTTATTAAAAATTTGTTTGTAGAAGTGAAATGTTATTCGTTTCCTAATTTATCTAGTTTCTTAAGAAAAAATTTAATTTTTTAGGTTGTTTGTTTTTAATTTATTAATTAATTAATAATGATGATTTTTTTATTCTTTAAGGGATAAGCTTTAAAGAAAATAATACTCTATAATTTATTATATTATAATATAATAGTAGGCTTTAAATCAGCAATCTTTAAGATTACGTTTTAGTTCATTATTTTTGATTTTGATTTTTTAATTATTTTAGGTTATATATTAAGATTATAAATTTAATTTAAAAGTTTTTGTAATAATGATGAAATTAGTATAATTATTTGTTTATAATAATTTATCTGTAACTTTATTATAAGGAATTAGGCAAAATTGATTTCCGCCTGTTTATCAAAAACATGTCTTCTTGATTAATATTTTGAAGTTTGACCTGCTCACTGAATTTTTAAAGAGCCGCGGTATTTTGACCGTGCAAAGGTAGCATAATCATTAGTCTCTTAATTAGTGGCTAGAATGAATGGTTTGACGAGAAATCAGCTGTCTCTTAATAAAATTTAGAATTTAACTTTTAAGTTAAAAGGCTTAAATTTTTTTTTAGGACAAGAAGACCCTATAGAGCTTAACATTTTATTTTTATATAGTTTTTTGTTAGTTTTTTATATAAAATAAAGGTGTTTTGTTGGGGTGACATGAAAAATAATTAAACTTTTCATTTTTACATCATTAATTAATGTTTAATTGATCCATAATTTATGATCATAAGATTAAGTTACCTTAGGGATAACAGCGTAATTGTTTTCGAGAGCTCATATCGACAAAGCAGATTGCGACCTCGATGTTGGATTAAGAAAAATTCTAGGTGTAGGAGTCTAGAAATTAGGTCTGTTCGACCTTTAAATTCTTACATGATCTGAGTTCAGACCGGCGTAAGCCAGGTCGGTTTCTATCCTAAATTATTTTATTTTTATTAGTACGAAAGGACCATAATAATAGAATTATTCTTAAATATTGACTAAAATTAATTTATAACTATTTTGACAGATTAATGTGATGAATTTAGAATTCATTTATGTAGATTAAACTACAGATAGTATTGATATTATATGATTATTTTATATTTTTTATTAATTTTATTCTTTTAATTATTTGTGTTTTAATTAGTGTAGCCTTTTTAACCTTATTAGAACGAAAGGCTTTAGGTTATATTCAAATCCGTAAAGGCCCAAATAAGGTTGGTTTTATAGGAGTCCCCCAACCTTTTAATGATGCTATTAAATTGCTTTGTAAGGAACAACCTATTCCTATTTTATCAAATTATTTACTTTATTATTTTTCTCCTGTTTTTAATTTAATGATTTCCTTAATTTTATGGTTAATTTTCCCTTATTTAACTTATATATGTTCTTTTTCTTATGGTTTTTTGTTTTTTTTATGTTGTACTAGATTAAATGTTTATACTGTAATGATTTCTGGTTGGTCATCGAATTCTAATTATTCTTTATTAGGCTCATTACGTTCTGTTGCTCAAACTATTTCATATGAGGTTAGATTGGCTTTAATTTTACTTTCTTTAATTATTTTAGTTGGTAGATTTAATATGGTTGATTTTATAAATTATCAGATTTATATTTGATTTGCATTTATTTCTTTCCCTTTATTTATATGTTGTGTTGCTTCTTGTATAGCAGAAACTAATCGTACTCCATTTGATTTTGCTGAAGGTGAATCGGAGTTAGTTTCAGGGTTTAATATTGAATATGGTTCAGGCGGATTTACTTTAATTTTTTTAGCTGAATATACAAGTATTATATTTATGAGAATATTTTTAGTACTTATTTTTTTAGGAGGAGATTATTATTCTTTTTTATTTTTTATTAAGCTTGGTTTAATTTCCTTTAGATTTATCTGGGTTCGTGGGACATTACCTCGTTTCCGTTATGATAAGTTAATGTATTTATCTTGAAAGAGATTTTTACCTTTATCTCTAAATTTTTTTATTTTTTTCGTAGGGTTTAAAGTTTTATTAATCTCTTATATTTAGTGAAATATTTTTAGAATAAATAAGTTAATAGAAGAATTAAACTTCTAATTTTATGCTTTCAAAGCAAATGCTTTCTTAAGCTAATTAACCATTTAATTATTTTATCTCATAAGTTGGATATATGAACATTAATTAAAAAATAAGTAAAATAGATAACTGTAAGGATTTGTCCAGTTATAATATATGGTTCTTCTACTGGACGTTTACCAATTCATGTTAATAAACATACAACTATAATTATAATTCAAAACAGTATTTGGTTAATAGGATAAAATTGAATTCCTCGAAATATTGTTTTGTTATAGAATGGTAAAATTATTAAAATTCTAATTGATAAAAATAATGCAATAACCCCTCCTAATTTATTAGGAATTGATCGTAGAATTGCATAGGCAAATAAAAAATATCATTCTGGTTGAATATGAATAGGGGTCACTAAAGGATTAGCAGGTACAAAATTATCTGGATCACCCAAAAGATAAGGATTTATTAAACATAATATAATTAATAAGGAACTTATTACTACAAATGTAATTGAATCCTTAAATGTAAAGTATGGGTGAAATGGAATTTTTTCCAAATTTCCATTCAGACCTAAAGGGTTATTTGATCCAGTTTGATGTAGAAAAAATAAATGTACTACAGTTATAGCAGCAACAATAAATGGTAAAACAAAATGAAATGTAAAAAATCGATTTAATGTTGCGTTATCTACGGCAAATCCACCTCAAACTCATTGTACTAAATCTGTACCTAGATAAGGTACTGCTGAAAGTAAATTTGTAATAACAGTTGCCCCTCAAAAAGATATTTGTCCTCAAGGTAAAACATATCCTATAAATGCAGTTGCTATTACTAAAAATATAATAATTGTTCCAATTATTCAGGTATATTTATATATATAAGATCCATAATAAATTCCACGTCCTACATGTAAATAAATACAAATGAAAAACATAGATGCTCCATTTGCATGTAAAGTTCGAATAATTCAACCATTATTAACATCTCGACAAATATGAATTACTCTTCTAAAAGCTATTTCAATATTTGAGGTATAATGTATTGCTAAAAATAATCCAGTTACAATTTGAATTATTAAACATAATCCTAATAATGATCCAAAATTTCATCAAAATGAAATATTAGTTGGTGCAGGTAAATCAATTAAAGAGTCATTAATAATTTTAATTAAAGGGTGTTTTAATCGAAAAGGTTTATTCATTAGTATTATTATCTTATTTTACGGATGGGGCCCTGATTAATATTAGTAATTTTAACCACTGCTAGTAATGCTAAAAACAAATATACTATTATTAATATTGTAATAATAAATGTCGGGTTATTATATAGTTTATTTAATGATATTGTTATTTCTTGATTAGGAATTAATTTATTAATATGAATAGTTTCTGAACTTTTAGTTAAGTCTATTAATATTGTTTTATCACTACTAATTAATATATATATAATAATAATTCATATTAATAATATAATAATTATAATTAATGATTTAGGTTGAAATATTTCATTTGATGCAATTCTTGTAATATAAATGAATAATACTAATATCCCTCCTAAGAATGTTAGAAATAAAATATAAGATAATCAGAATCTTTCCATTATTATTCCTGTAATAATTCCAACCAGAATAGTTTGTAAAATAATGGAAAGTATTAAGGATATTGGATGTGTTAATCTAATAATATTGATATTAATTACATTCAATAAAGATATAATTATTACTTTAATCATTTCAGGAGTTAGTTTATAAAAATATTGATTTTGGGGATCATTGATAGGAATTTTCCTACTTCTGAAGTTCTAAAAAAGGGGGGACTTTTAATTCCGGTTTACAAGACCGGTGTTTTTTAAACTATTAAAACTGATGTTAATATTTTCTATATTTACTTCTTTATTAATTTATTTTTCTGGTATTTATATTCTTTCATCTATACGAAAACATTTATTGTTAGTTCTATTAAGATTGGAATACATTGTTCTTTCTTTATTTATATTTATTGTTTTATTTTTAATTTATTTAGGGTTTGATTATTTTTTTCCTGTTGTATTTTTGGTTTTTTCTGTTTGTGAAGGGGCTCTTGGTTTATCTATTCTAGTTTCTATAATTCGTTCACATGGTAATGATTTTTTTTATTCTTTTAATTTGAGTTTATGTTAAAGTATTTATTTATAATTGTATTTTTGCTCCCTCTATGTTTATTTAAAAAATCATGATGGTTTATTCATTCAATGTTTTTTCTTTTTAGTTTTGTTTTTATTTTTTGTTCTTATTCTTATTCTGATTTTAACATAGTTGGTTATTGTTTTGGTGTTGATTATTTTTCTTTTAGTTTAATTTTATTAAGTTTTTGGATTTGTTCTTTAATAATTACTGCTAGAGGTTCAGTTTATTTATTTTCTTATTATTCTAGTTTTTTTGTTTTTATTATTTTATTTTTAATAATTATGTTGTTTTGTTCCTTTTCTAGTTTAAGACTATTATCTTTTTATATTTTTTTTGAGGCAAGATTAATCCCTACTTTGTTTTTAATTTTAGGTTGGGGTTATCAACCAGAACGTTTACAAGCTGGATTTTATTTAATTTTTTATACTTTGGTTGCTAGTTTGCCTTTATTATTTGTTTTGTTTAAGGTTTATGATTATTTAAATACTCTTTATTTCCCTTTATTAATTGATTTTGGTTGTTATTATTTTATATTTTATGTTTTTATAATTTTAGCTTTTTTAGTTAAGATACCTATATTTTTATTTCATCTTTGACTTCCTAAGGCTCATGTTGAGGCTCCTATTTCAGGTAGAATAATTTTAGCAGGTGTTTTATTAAAGTTAGGGGGTTATGGTATTTTTCGTGTAATAAAAATTATTACTTTTATAGGTTTAAAGTTTAATTGATTTTGGTTGTCTTTAAGTTTATCTGGTGGTATAATTGTTAGATTTATTTGTTTTCGTCAGGTTGATTTAAAGTCATTAATTGCTTATTCTTCAGTTGCTCATATAAGAATAGTTATTGGTGGTTTAATAACAATAAATTGATGAGGTTGTATAGGTTCTCTTTCATTAATAATTGGTCATGGTTTATGTTCTTCTGGTTTATTTTGTTTATCAAATATTATTTATGAACGTTTAGGTAGACGTAGATTATTGATTAATAAAGGTATAATTAATCTTATACCTAATATGTCTATATGATGATTTCTTTTGAGATCTTCTAATATGGCTTCACCTCCTTCTTTAAATTTGGTAGGTGAATTAAGATTATTAAATAGAATTATATCATGATCTACATTTAGTTTTATTATGTTAATTATATTATCTTTTTTTAGAGCTGTTTATACTTTATATATATATTCTTATAGTCAGCATGGTTCTTACTATTCAGGTTTATATAATTGTTCTTTGGGATATTTTCGTGAATATCATCTTTTATTTTTACATTGATTACCTTTAAATATTCTCTTTTTAAAGGGAGAGTATTTTTGTTTAGTTTACTTAAGTATTTTAATTAAAATATTGTTTTGTGGAATCAATGATATGAATTATTTTCATCTTAGGTCGTGTATTTATTTTCTATTTGTTCATTAAGTTTCTTTTCTTTATTTTTAACAAGATCATTATTTTTTATAATTGGTATTTATTATTTAATAATTGATTATGTGGTTTTTATTGAGTGAGAGCTTTTTAGTTTAAATGGGTCTATGGTTGTAATAACTTTACTTTTTGATTGAATATCCCTTTTGTTTATGTCTTTTGTTTTATATATTTCTTCCTTAGTTATTTATTATAGATCTGATTATATATCTGGTGAAAGGAATATTAACCGTTTTATTGTTCTTGTTTTAATATTTATTTTTTCTATGATTTTTTTGATTATTAGCCCTAATTTAATTAGAATTTTATTAGGTTGAGATGGTTTGGGTTTAGTTTCTTATTGTTTAGTTATTTATTATCAAAATGTAAAATCTTTTAGAGCGGGTATATTAACAGCTTTATCTAATCGAATTGGTGATGTTGCTATTTTAATTTCTATTGCTTGAATGTTAAATTTTGGTGGATGAAATTATATTTATTATTATGATTTTATTTTTAATTCTTTTGAAATAAAGGTGATTACTATATTAATTATTTTAGCAGCTATAACAAGGAGTGCTCAAATTCCTTTTTCTTCATGGCTTCCTGCAGCTATAGCTGCTCCAACTCCTGTATCTGCTTTGGTCCATTCATCTACTCTTGTTACTGCAGGTGTTTATTTATTAATTCGTTTTAGTCCAATACTTAATATTTATAATTATGGGTGATTTTTATTAATAATTGGTTGTTTAACTATATTTATGGCAGGTCTTGGAGCTAATTTTGAATTTGATTTGAAGAGGATTATTGCTCTTTCTACTTTAAGTCAACTTGGATTAATAATAAGAATTTTAGCAATAGGATTCCCTAAATTGGCTTTTTTTCATTTATTAGCTCATGCTTTATTTAAGGCTTTATTATTTATATGTGCAGGGTCAATAATTCATAATTTGAAGGATTCTCAGGATATTCGTTATATAGGTTCAATTGTTAATTTTATACCTTTAACTTCAGTTTGTTTTAATGTCTCTAGATTATCTTTATGTGGTATACCATTTTTAGCTGGATTTTATTCAAAAGACTTAATTCTTGAAATGGTTTGTTTAAGTTGAATTAATTATTTAATTTTTTTTCTTTATTTTTTTTCTACTGGATTAACAGCTTCTTATTCTTTTCGTTTGTTTTATTATTCAATATCGGGTGATAATAATCATTATTCTAGTTTTTCATTTACTGATAATGATTATTATATTTCTTTTGGAATAATTAGTTTATTATTTGTTGCTGTTTGAGGTGGAAGTTTATTATCTTGATTAATTTTTCCTATTCCTTATATAATTGTTTTACCTTATTATTTAAAATTTTTAACTATTATTGTGGTTGGATTAGGAGGTTATTTTGGTTATATTATTTCTATTATTAACTTTTCACAAAATTTATTTTCTTTAAATATATTATCTTTTGTTATATTTATTGGTTCTATATGATTTATACCTTTTCTTTCTACCAATTTTGTTAGATATTATCCTTTGAGGTTGGGTTATTATTCATCTAAAACTTTTGATTATGGTTGAGGTGAATTATTTGGAAGTCAGGGTTTATATGGGTTTTTCCTTTATTTACTTAATTATATTCAAGATTTATTTGATTTGAATTATAAAATTTATCTTATAATTTTTATCTTTTGAATGTATATATTATTAATCTTATTTTTACTTTAAATCTAGATAGCTTATATATAGAGTTTGACATTGAAGATGTTAAGGAAATGTTACATTTTTAGGTAATTTATAAATAAGATTAATTTATTGTTTTTACAGTGAAAATGTAATGTTTTAATTAAACTATATAAACATAGAAATGTTAACGGAGTTAAACCGCTATTTTAAAAGTTAGCAGCTTTTTAATTGGCATTACATTTCTTTAATTGGAACTTCTGTTCATTTATATTATTAACAGTAATAAGCCTCTATTTGGCTTCAATTAATCAATAAAATAAGGGTAAATTAATTTACCAAGATTTCAGGTCGAAACTGATTGCAATTCTTCGCTTCTTATTTATAAGGTTAATTGATTATTCCAATACTTTTTGAATGCAACCCAAATGTTATATTTAACTATAACCCTTTAATCAGCTCAATTAAGGGCTCCTTGATTTCATTCATGATATAAGCCTGCTAATAGAATAACTATAAAAAATATGCTTGATAGTGTCCAGATTAAAATTCTTGATGTTTTTATAATATTTACAATTGGTAAAATTAGTGCAATTTCTACATCGAAAATTAAAAAGATTATAGCAATTAAATAGAATCGTAATGAGAAGGGTATTCGTGCTGAATTTTTAGGATCAAATCCACATTCAAATGGTGATCTTTTTTCTCGGTCATTAATTAATTTTTTTGATAATATTGTTGCAATTATTATAATGATTAATGGGATAATAATTCTAATTAAAATTGTTGTTGATAAAGTTATCATTGTTTTTCTTAATTTAATTAATCTTTTTAATTGGAAGTTAAATGTACTATTTATACTAGAAAAACTTTTTTTTATCTACCTCATCAGTAGATAGAAATATATAAGAATAATCATACTACATCTACAAAATGTCAATATCAAGCAGCTGCTTCAAATCCAAAATGATGATTTGGGGAGAACTGATTTATTAAATGTCGTAAAAGACAAATTAATAAGAATATTGTTCCAATAATTACATGTAATCCGTGGAATCCTGTTGCTACAAAGAATGTTGATCCATAGATTGCATCTGCAATAGTAAATGGTGCTTCTCAATATTCATATGCTTGAAGTATAGTAAAGTAAATTCCTAAAATTACTGTAAAAAATAATCCTTGTATTGTTTGTGTATGATTTGATTCTATTAATCTATGATGTGCTCATGTTACAGTAACTCCAGATGCTAATAGAATAGCTGTATTTAATAATGGAATTTGTATGGGATTAAAAGGTTCAATTCCTATTGGAGGTCATAATATACCTATTTCAATTGTAGGTGCTAATCTTCTTCTAAAGAAGGCCCAAAAGAAAGATATAAAAAATAATACTTCTGAAGCAATAAATAAAATTATTCCTCATCGTAAACCAATTGATACAAATCTTGTATGTAGTCCTTGGTATGTTCCTTCTCGAATTACATCTCGTCATCATTGAATTATTGTAAGTAGTGTAATTACTAATCCAATTATAAGTAAATTAATATTAAATAAATGAAATCATTTTGCTAATCCTGACACTATAACTATTGCTCCAATTGCTCCAGTTAATGGTCAAGGTCTATAGTCTACTAAATGGAATGGGTGATTAGAATGGGTTGTTAACATATGTTTAATATGTTTCTCTAGAATATAAGGTTCTTAAAATAGAGAATACATATGCTTGAATTATTGCAACTGCTGATTCTAATATTAATAAAAGTATTTGTCCAAAAATTAGTATTGAGATTAAATTTATAGTTATTGATGACCCTGTATTCCCTAATAATGTTAATAATAAGTGTCCTGCAATTATATTTGCTGCTAATCGAACAGCTAAGGTTCCAGGTCGAATAATATTTCTGATTGTTTCAATTAAAACTATAAATGATATTAATGCAGGTGGGGTTCCTTGTGGAACAAGGTGTGAAAATATATGATTTGTGTGATTAATTCATCCAAATAATATAAAACTTATTCATATTGGTAATGCAATTACAAATGTTAATGCTATATGACTAGTTCTAGTAAAAATATAAGGGAATAATCCTATAAAATTGTTAAATATTAATATAATAAAGATTGAAATAAAAATAAATGTTGTTCCATTAAATGATTTAGGACCTAATAGGGTTTTAAATTCATTATGTAAGGTTATATTTATTTTATTCCAGTAAATATTAATTCGTGAAGATGTTAATCAAAATATTGATGGAATTATAATTAGTCCTAATAATGTTCTAGTTCAATTTAATGATATATTAAATATATTAGTAGATGGATCAAAGGTTGAAAATAAATTTGTTATCACTTTCAGTTTAAGCTTTTTGGATTTATTTTTTTTCTATACTCTTTAATAGGGTTAGATTTAAAAGAGAAAAAATTTATTTGGTTAAATAAAATTATTGTAATTGAGAATATAATAAATAAATAAAATCATATTAAGGGTGATATTTGAGGAATTTAGGTATTATCCTTCATCAGAAGTATTCGTTAATTTACTATTTTATGATTTAAGAGACCATTACTTACTTTCAGTCATCTGATGCTCAAGGTGTACTATTTTAGTAATTTAAGATTGACATTCTAATGTTATATTTTAACTAACTCCTTAAATGATTTTAGATAATCATTTAATAAATAAATTAACTGAAGTTCTTTCAATTACAATTGGTATAAATCTGTGATTTGCTCCACAAATTTCTGAGCATTGACCAAAGAATAAACCAGGTCGGTTTATTGTAAATGATCCTTGGTTTAATCGTCCTGGTGTTGCATCAATTTTAATTCCTAATGCAGGAATAGTTCATGAGTGTAATACATCTGATGCACTAGTAAGGATTCGAACTTCTGTATTTATAGGTAAAATTGTGCGGTTATCTACATCTAATAATCGAAATCTATTTTGATTTAATTCTGTTTCTGGTATTATATAAGTGTCAAATTCAATATTTACAAAATCTGAATATTCATAACTTCAGTATCATTGTCGCCCAATAGTTTTAATTGTAATTATTGTATCTATTGAATCATCAAGTAAATATAATAATCGTAATGATGGTAATGCAATTAAGATTAAGGTAACAGCTGGTAAAGCTGTTCAAATGGTTTCAATTAAATGTCCATGGAGTGTATTTCGACTAGTATATATAATAGTTAATATATAGATTAAAGAATATCCTACAATTACTGTAATTAATAATAGTACTATTATAGTATGATCATGAAAAAAGGATAATTGTTCTATTAAAGGTGAAGCTCTATCTTGTAAGGATAAATTTGATCATGTTGCCATATTATGAATTTTCTAATAAAAGGCTTAACCTTTATTTGTAAAGCTTAAATCTACTGCACTAATCTGCCATATTAGAATCTAGAGATTAATGGTAATTCTGAATATCTATGTTCTGCTGGTGGATTATTTTGTAATCATTCATTTGAACTTCTTATGTTTATTCTAAATATAACTGTTCGGTTTATAATTATACTTTCTCATATAATGAGGATAAATAAAATCGTTCCAACAATTGAAATTATTGATCCAATTCTTGATAAAATATTTCATGATGTATATGCATCTGGATAATCAGAATACCGTCGTGGTATACCTGCTAGTCCTAAAAAGTGCTGAGGGAAAAAGGTTAGGTTTACTCCAATAAATATAATAGTGAATTGAATTTTTAATCATGTATTGTTTATGGTTAATCCTGTAAATAATGGATATCATTGGATAATACCTCCTATAATTGCAAATACTGCTCCTATAGATAATACATAATGAAAATGTGCTACTACATAATATGTATCATGTAATACAATGTCAAGTGATGAATTAGCTAGTACTAATCCGGTTAATCCTCCAATAGTGAATAGAAAAATAAATCCAAGAGCTCATAATAATGGTGGGTTGAATTTGAATTTAGTTCCATATAGAGTTGCTAATCATCTGAAGACCTTAATTCCTGTTGGTACTGCAATGATTATTGTTGCTGATGTAAAGTAAGCTCGTGTATCTACATCTATGCCTACAGTAAATATATGGTGTGCTCATACAATAAATCCTATTAATCCAATAGATAGTATAGCATAAATTATTCCTAATGTTCCGAATGATTCAATTTTTCCACTTTCTTGACATACAATATGTGAAATAATACCGAATCCTGGTAGAATTAAAATATATACTTCCGGGTGACCAAAAAATCAAAATAAGTGTTGATATAGGATGGGATCACCACCTCCTGCAGGGTCGAAGAAAGATGTATTTAGATTTCGGTCTGTTAATAACATAGTAATAGCTCCAGCTAATACTGGGAGTGATAATAATAATAATAGTGCTGTAATAGCTACTGATCATACAAATAATGGAGTTTGATCTAGAGTTATACTTTCTGAACGTATATTAATTGCTGTTGTAATGAAATTTGCTGCACCTAGGATAGAGGAAATACCTGCTAAATGAAGTGAAAAAATGGCTAAATCTACTGATCCCCCACCATGTGCAATAGCTCTTGATAGTGGGGGATAAACAGTCCATCCTGTACCAGCCCCAGTATTGACCATTGAAGAGGCAATTAATAGAGTCAAAGAAGGAGGTAGAAGTCAAAATCTTATGTTATTTATTCGAGGGAATGCTATATCTGGAGCTCCAATTATTAATGGTACTAATCAATTACCAAATCCTCCAATTATAATAGGTATTACTATAAAGAAAATTATAACAAATGCATGTGCTGTAATAATTACGTTATAAATTTGATCATCATTAATTATGGATCCTGGTTGTCCTAATTCTGATCGAATAATTATTCTTATGGATGTTCCTACTATCCCAGCTCATACTCCAAATAGAAAATATAAAGTACCAATATCCTTATGGTTTGTTGAGAATAATCATTTTTTCGGTAAGGTGACTGAATTTTAGGTGGTAGACTGTAAATCTACTTATGAGAATTATCTCTCTTACCATATAAATGAGGCTTTATATTCAATTATGATTTTAGACTGCAATTCTAGAGGTGTAAAACTGTTACTAAGGCCTAAAAGATTAGAGCTTTTAATTATAACTTTGAAGGTTATTAGTTTATTTAACTTAAGTCCTTAATTTAAGGGAATTAAGTTTGATGTGGAAATTAGACCTAATAACGATACTATTACAGATGATGTAAGGACGTAATTTGATTTTGGTAAGATTATTGTTATTCATGAATTTTCTGTATATGATAAAATTAGTGCTGCAAATCTAATTCGTATGTAATAGTATAACGTAATAGTTGTTAATATTACCATAATTGTTATTAAGGTTATTATACTACTTTCAATTAAAGTTTGAATCACAATTCATTTAGGCAGAAATCCGAGAAATGGTGGTAATCCACCAAGAGATAATAGAGACACAAACATTATGAATTTAATTTCTATATTCAAATTGTTTATTGTTTGAATTTGATTTAAGAAGAACAGATTTATTTGTTTGAATAGTAAAACTATAATTATTCTTATTACAGAATAGACAATAAAATATATTTCTCAAATACTTTCTCTTACAATCAATGATCTAATTATTCAACCTAAATGTCTAATTGACGAATAGGCTAAAATTAACCGTAATGAGGTTTGATTTAATCCTCCTAATGCACCAATAATAATTCTTAAAATTGTAATTGAAAATATAAACAGTTGTGGTTGAATACAATATGATAGAATCATTATTGGTGCAATTTTTTGCCAGGTTATTAGGATTAAACAATTATTTCATCTTACTACTCCTATAATTTCTGTAAATCAGAAGTGGAAAGGAGCAGCACCAATTTTTAATAATAATCTAGATCTGATTATTATTGATGGGATAATTTCTTTTTCCCATCTTATTGGATATTTTGATTGAATCAATAAAATTGAAAATAATAATATTGTTGAAGCTATTGCTTGAACAATAAAATACTTAATTGATGATTCATTCATTATTATATTTTTATTCTTGGTTAATATGGGAATAAATGATAGTAAGTTGATCTCTAGTCCTATTCAAACTCCTAATCAGGAGTTTGAAGAAATAGACAAGACCGTTCCTATCAACATTGTTGATAGGAATAGAAGTTTTGTTGAGTTGTTGGTCATTAAAAAGGAGAGGATTGTACCTCTATTAATGGGGTATGAACCCATTAGCTTAATTAGCTTACCTTTTTATATTAAAGTGTATGATGCACATTAGTTTTTGATACTAAAGGAGTTAGTTTAATTCTAACTTATATAATAATGAAGGTATCTTTATTTACTTAATTTACCCTATCAAGATAACCCTTTAATCAGGCACTTCATT